GCGATAAAACTATTTTTTTATGGACTGGAAAAACTCATTTGAAAAATAAAGAAAGAATATTCTTCTTTATTTATTTTCTATTTTTTTTAGTAATATTTTATACAATTTTTCCATACCGTTCACCTATACCTATTCTTTTTTTTATAAAAAAAAATATTATTTAAAAAGAAAATAAATCTATAATGAATTAGGAAAACGTATATTTATTTTGAACAATAGATGTCTTTCACATCCAGCTATACCAATGAGTAATCTCTTAATTTTAATTTCAATGGCAGTTCCAAAAAAACGTACTTCTGTATCAAAAAAGCGTATTCGAAAAAATGTTTGGAAAAGGAATGGGTATTGTGCATCGTTAAAAGCGTTTTCCTTAGGGAAATCTCTTTCTACCGGGAATTCAAAAAGTTTTTTTGTGCGACAAACAAATAAAATAAATAGTAAAACGTTGAAATAATCTGAATCGGGCTGACTCGAAAAATTGACTGATTTAATTTCAAAAATAAAATTATCGATTTCCATTCCCTATCGGAGTTAATCAATATAAAATGGAATTCTCGCCGCTTTGAGAATCTAGAATATATATAAAACTCTTTTACCAAATTCGAAAAAAAAGAATACTTTCTTTTTATTAACAAAAAAACACAAGATACTCGATTTTTTTAGTATATCTTTTCATTTTCAAGGTGGGGAGTATTATCTTCCCCATCAACCTATTTCTTCCAATAATATAAGTTTTTATTTTTTCTATATATTAACTTTCTCTATATCTATAGAAGAGCGAATATCTTTCGTTACTAAAATAATGTAAACTCAAATTCTAAACCCTTTTGTGTAACTTTCTTACTTTTTGATTTCCTCGAAATTCCTATATAAACCGCCCTAATATCTCTTGTGATGAATCCATTCAAAAATACTTATTGAAATTATTCTGGATAAATAATGTGTCAATTGTGAATGATTCAAAATGGATTTGTTTTTATCAATATTCATTGATAAACTGCATTTTTTGTTTTCGATTTTTGAGAGCAACTAAATTTTGAAATAGTTCATTAAAACAAAAATCTCCCTTAATTGAATTGATAGTAGGATTTTTGAATTTTGCAAGAATTCAAGTTGACGAGGGTATAAAATAAGATGCACGAAATCAAAATGAAGACTCTAAACTAAAATAATGAACCTTCAAATACCTATGTTGAAGAAATTTTTATTCATCAATTTGAATCTTTCCTAAAAAATATTGCAACCAATCGAATTCTTAAATCTAGACGATTGCTTATTCATAGACTATTATGAGTTCAAGATAAGCCGCTATGGTGAAATTGGTAGACACGCTGCTCTTAGGAAGCAGTGCTAGAGCATCTCGGTTCGAGTCCGAGTGGCGGCATGTCATCTCCTAAAAAAAGTAAATAGATCCTATAATGAATCCAACCCTCCATATGGATTTTATAATTAAAGGACTCCTATAATCTTATGATATTTTCAACCTTAGAGCATATATTAACTCATATTTCTTTTTCGCTCGTTTCAATTGTACTTATAATTCATTTGATAACTTTTTTAGTCGATGAAATCGTAAAATTATATGATTCATCCGAAAAGGGCATGATAATGAATTTGTTCTCTATAACAGGATTATTAGTTACTCGTTGGATTTATTCGGAACATTTTCCACTAAGTGATTTATATGAATCATTAATTTTCCTTTCCTGGAGTTTTTCCCTTATTCATATAGTTCCGTATTTCAAAAAAAATAAAAATATTATAAGCACAATAATTGGCCCAAGTGCTATTTTTACCCAAGGCTTTGCTACTTCAGGTCTTTTAACTGAAATACACAAATCCACAGTATTAGTACCAGCTCTTCAATCTGAGTGGTTAATAATGCACGTAAGTACGATGATATTAGGCTACGCTGCCCTTTTATGTGGATCATTATTATCAGTATCACTTATAGTCATTACAGTTAGAAAAAATAAAAAGTTTTTTTCTACGAGTAATCGTTTTTTAAATTTCAATGGTTCCTTTTTCTTTGGTGAAATCGAATACATGAACGAACGAAGTACTATTTTCAAAACTACTTCTCTTTTTAATTATTACAGGTCCCAATTGATTCAACAATTGGATTATTGGAGTTATCGGGTTATTAGTCTAGGATTTATCTTTTTAACCATAGGAATTCTTTCTGGAGCAGTATGGGCTAACGAAGCATGGGGATCTTATTGGAGTTGGGATCCAAAAGAAACTTGGGCTTTTATTACTTGGACCGTATTCGCGATTTATTTACATACTCGAACAAATATAAAATTGCAGGGTACCAATTCAGCAATTGTGGCGTCTATTGGATTTCTTATAATTTGGATATGCTATTTTGGGATAAATCTATTAGGAATAGGACTACATAGTTATGGTTTATTTACATTAACATATAATTGAATTAAACACAATTAATTTTAAGGGGTTATGATGAACAGGAATAGAAAAGTGGACAACACATATCAGATAAAAAAACTTTGTGTGAACAGGTGAGAACCCTGTGAATTTAATAGTGTAGTGATTCACAAGGTTCTCACCTGTTCAAATTGATTTTTTTTACTTAACCTAAGAGAAGAAAAAAAAACCCTCTTTTTTTCATTGTACAACGAACATAAAAAAATAATATTTTTTTTTCTTTTTTATTCATCAAAACTATCCATAAAAAGAATTAGATAGAATAACTTCAACCTTTTCAACTGATAGTGAAAGAACAAAATCAGGATACATACCAATACCTAGTACGGGTAAAAAAATAGAGATCAAAATAAATAATTCTCGCGGTCCAGAATCAAAAAAATAATAGGTTGGTACATTAAATATCTTGTATCCATAGAACATCTGGCGTAACATAGATAATAAATAAATAGGAGTTAATATGATTCCAATTGCCATTACAAAAGTAATTAGTAGTTTTGTCATTAAAAAATATTTTGGACTAGTAAGTAGTCCAAAAAATACTATTAATTCGGCAATAAAACCACTCATACCTGGTAATGCAAGGGAGGCCATCGAAAAGCTACTGAACATCGTGAATATTTTTGGCATTGGGATAGCTATTCCACCCATTTCGTCAAGATACACAAGACGTATTCTATCATAAGTAGTTCCGGCCAAGAAAAAGAGTGCAGCACCAATAAATCCATGAGAGATTATTTGTAAAAGGGCTCCGTTGAGCCCCATATCAGTGATAGAACCAATTCCTATAATTATGAAACCCATATGTGATACAGAGGAATAAGCTATTCTTTTTTTTAAATTCCGTTGACCCAGAGATGTTGAAGCTGCATAGATTATTTGCATTGCACCTACTATCATCAACCAAGGAGAAAATATAGAATGAGCATGAGGAAATAATTCCATATTGATTCGAACTAATCCATACGCTCCCATTTTTAATAAGATTCCGGCTAGAAGCATACAAGTACTATAATGTGCTTCTCCATGGGTATCTGGTAACCATGTATGTAGGGGTATGATTGGCAATTTGACAGCAAAAGCAATAAAAAATCCAATATATATTAGTATTTCCAAGCCCACAGGATAGGGCTGATTAGCTAATATTTCAAAATTAAGTGTTGGTTCATTAGAACCATATAAACCGATACCCAGAACTCCCATTAAAAGAAAAACGGAACCACCCGCTGTATACAAAATAAATTTTGTAGCTGAGTACAGACGTTTTTTTCCTCCCCACATGGATACAAGTAGATAAACGGGAATTAATTCTAACTCCCACATCAGGAAAAAAAGTAAAAGGTCCCGAGAAGAAAATAATCCTATTTGCCCACTGTACATTGCTAACATCAGAAAATGAAATAATCGAGAATCTCGAGTAACAGGCCGAGCCGCTAAAGTAGCTAAAGTCGTGATGAATCCCGTCAGTAAAATAGGTCCTATAGAAAGTCCATCTATTCCTAATCTCCAATGAAAATCAAAAAAAGCGATCCATTGGAAATCCTCCACTAGTTGGATTAATCGATCATCCAATTGAAAATGATAACAGAATGCATAAGTCGTTAGAAGAAGTTCTAAAATACATATGCATGTAGTATACCAACGGATTAGTCGATTTCCTATATGTGGAAGAAAGAAAATTAATGAACCTGCAGATATTGGCAAAACTACCATTATTGTTAATAAAGGAAAATGATTCGTGGTAAAGACAAGATACATTTGGGCCAGAAAAATCCGTGCTCAAAATATTTTTTATTTGATTTTGAGCACGGATTTTGTCGGTAAAAAAAAGATGAATTCAAGGAGAGTTTTATGGAACGTATCAATAAGCCAGACCCATACTACGAGTTGTTTCTTGCGATAAATAAACTCGAACACTCAAGAAATCGGTCGGACAGGCAGATTCACATCGCTTACAACCAACACAGTCTTCGGTCCTTGGAGCAGAAACTATTTGTTTAGCTTTACATCCGTCCCAGGGTATCATTTCTAATACATCAGTGGGGCACGCTCGAACACATTGAGTACATCCTATACATGTATCATAAATCTTTACTGAATGTGACATTGTATCTATACAGTTTTGAACATCATAAGATTTCGATCTAGTAAACTAACTGAGAAGTGGATCCTATATTTAGATACCGGACGAATCAATGAGTGATCAGAATCAATCTACTTCCGAATTGATTTAGGAGCTAGGGCCAAAATACTTTGATTTCTTCTTTTTTTGTAACCATGATCATACTATACTTGACCTATCAAACCTGCTAATTTGAATTAATTTATGACTATTCGAATTTTGATTTATATGATTAATACTATTTATTCAACAAATTTGATTGGTTAATACGAGTTGATTTTCTGTTACGATAAATTGATGAAATAATAGCAGGTCCAATAGCTGCTTCAGCGGCTGCAATAGCTATAACAAAAATTGATAAAATGTCTCCTCTTAATTGACGATTATCAAAAATATCAGAAAATGTTACAAAATTTATATTAACTGAATT